TGTTCCGATGGAACCTTCTCTTCTACCAAAGATTGCTGTTAATACACAATCAGGCCATTGATTTTTTCTATTCGTTAGTATCTTTATTACTATTACCAAATCAAATGACCACGTATAATTAAGCGGATGAATCCGCTCTTAAGAACCATTAAATCCTGTAAATCCTGGAAATGATTGCTAGGATGTATTGCATAAATTGTTTGAAATGAAAAAAAAATCAAATAATTCTCTGTGATGGAACAAAATATCTCTCTCATCTATCCCTCAAATAAATTCTTTTTTTTTCCAAGGAATGTTGCCTTGGCCTTGAACGCTGCATTAATTTTTTTTTGAATCCGGTACCAACGGGTATTATTCCCCCTAGAACAACGTTCTCTTTCAGGCCTTTCAACCAATCAATACGACCCCGGAGAGCGGCCTTTGCTAAAACTCTAGCAGTTTCTTGAAAACTCGCTTCGGATATGAAACTTTGAGTATTCAGAGAAGTTTTTGTTATTCCCAGGAATAGTGCTCGGTAACAGATCGCTTCTTCCAAAGCACGCCCCGTTCGCTCAGCTCGCAACAATCCAATTAGTTCGCCGGGTGAAAAAACATTAGACATTCCATCTTCTGAAACCAACACTTTGGATGTTATTTGACGCACAATAATTTCTATATGTCTATTATGGATCTGCACCCCCTGAGATCGATAAACTTTTTGGATCTTATTAACTAAAGAAATATGACTTTGAACTATAGTTAGCTCAGCACCAATCAAGAATCTCCATGGAATGCCAAGAATTCTTGTTATATGATCGTTCCAACCCTCAACTCTCTTTTCTAGGTTCATCGATATTGAATCAATCGAACGCACCTCTAACACCTGTTCTACTTTTGGAAGACCTTGTGTTATATCACCAGATTTCGATTTTTCATATATAAATGTAACTAATGTATTTCCTTCATAAAGGATTTCTCCGTAATGGCCATGAACAGTTGCTCCCCGAGTCGCCAAATAAGGGTTAGCCGATCTTATTACTACAGAATCCATTTGAACAATTAGAACTTGACCCGATTTTCGGTTTGGTCCATTTTTCGATATACATACATTTTCACAAATAAATTGCCCAAGGCTAATTATTGTAGATGTTTTTTCACAATAATTATGATGGAGAAAATGCCAATTAAAATGGAATGGGTTCAAAACGATGTTACTGCATAGATCGGACTTATAAATTCTCCCGTTTTCGTCCATTAAATAATATTTAAATACTTGAAAAATTTCTTTGAAATTGTCAAGTTGCAAATATTTCGTTACCAAGATCGGATTATGAGTTATTAAATAGTAAAATGAAAAAATATTTGCAACTTGAAAGGCTATTCCTAAAGGTCCTAACGAATTCCTAATTGGAATGCGAGGACCTCTTTTAATTGATTCTTTTATCACATTGTGATATTTTCCATTGTTGAGTAGACGCGTTTGAAAACAATTAGATGATGACAAAATTATCAAAGATCGGCATTCCTTATTTCTATTCAACAACATACGAATAGTTCCGTGATCTGGGCTAAGTGATTGTGAAATCTTTACCTTGGAATAAATAGAAAAAAATGGATTGATATTGGTGCGATCTGACTCATTATCCGAGATCAATCCTGAACCGGACGGATTATTCCTTTTTCGAATATACGAAATATTGGAGTTCACTAAGTCAATTCTTAGGAAATCTCGAATCATGCCATTTGTACTTACTTCAACAAAAGAAGCGCGGACCTCTTCGATCGAAGAACTTGTTTTTTTGTCTTGATCCCAATTCAAGACGAAACAAGTTCGAACTAATTGAATGCTTGTGTAAGAAATTCCCCGAATCGGTTTTCCACTTCCATAAAGAATATAATTGACAACTTGAAGTTCCAGATTATCCCTTTCCTGCAACAGGTCCTGGGGGAAAGGGGTTACTAAATTTATACCGTCCGCGATTTCATATATAATTACGGGTCGAACTAAAGCAAAATACTTTTTCTTGGTAGGTGCGATCCATTGGACATAGAGCCAATTTTTAAATTTTTTTGATTCCTTAGAATTTTTTTTTTTTACCGTTCCGGGTGGTATCAAGATGCCACTGTGTCGGGATATCTTTTCTATCTCTTCAGGAAAATGGATATCTCCCGAAAAGATTTTTAGTTCAATCCCCCTTTTGTTCTTTTCCACTCGGACCAATCCGCCTACTCGGCTTCTTCTATTGAAAGTTATTGGTGTATCTACTCCAATGATACTATTGTTCCGTACCATTATAGGAGAGGATTCGGGTAAAATATGCACTTCCTCGGGAATGAAAAAAAATCGATCTACTTTCATTTGGTATTTTGGCTTAAATTCTTTGAATCCTCTATACTCAATTAAATCCTCTTTTTTGAAAATTGTCCTATGTTTAGTAATTCCTGAACTCTTTTTTCTGTATTGAGGATCATCGAAATAAGCAAGAATACTATTTCTACGAAAAATACCATTGATAGGTAT